AATCAAGAATCCCCAAGGAATTCCAAGAATTCTTGGTATACATTTGTTCCAACTCTCAACCCTCTTTTCTAGATTCATGGATATTGAATCAATCGAACGCACTTCTAAGACCTGTTCTACTTTTGGAAGACCCTGTGTTATATCACCAGATCTCGATTTTTCATATATAAATGTAACTAATGTATCTCCTTCGTAAAGGGTTTCCCCATAATGGCCATGAACAGTTGCTCCGGGGGTGGCCAAATAAGGCTTAGCTGATCGTATCACTATCGAGTCAACTTGAACAAGTATAACTTGACCCGATTTGAGGGGCGGTCCATTTTTGGCTATACATACATTTTCACAAATAAACTGTCCAAGACTAATTATTTTAGATGTCTCTGCACAATAATTGTGATGGAGAAAAGACCAATTCAAATTGAATGGATTTAAAATAATGTTACGGCATGGATCGGGATTAAAAATTTTTCCATTTTCATCCATTAAATAATATTTTAATTTAATCACTTGAAAAGTCTGTTTTAAATTGTCAAGTTGCAAATATTTAGTTACTAAGATCTGATTATGAGTTATTAAATGGTAAGATGAATAAAAATTCTCAATTGGAAGGCATGTTCCTAAAGGGCCCAATGAATTCCTAATTGGAATTAGGGGATCTTTTTTAATTGATTCTTTTATCACACTGTGATATTTTACATCTTTGAATGGCTCCATTCGAGAACAATTGGCTGCTGACAAAATTATCAACGACTGACATTCCTTATTTCTATTCAACAACGTATGAATAGTTCCTTGAGGTTGGTTAAGAGATTGTTGAATTTTTGCCTTGGAATAGGAATAAATGGCAGAAAAGGGGTTGATATTGGTACAATCTGATCCATTATCAGAGAGCAATCCTGACCCCGACGGATCATTCCTTTTTCCGATATACGAAATAGGGGATTTCACTAAGTTGATTCTTAGGAAATGTCGAATCAAACCATTTGTCCTTATTTCAACAAAAGAAGCACGGGCTTCTTCGCAAGAAGAACTTTTTTTGTCTTGGTTCCAATTCAATACTAAACAAGTCCGAACTAATTGAATACTTGTGTCAGAAATTCCTCGAATCGGTTTGCCATTTCCATAAAGGATATAATTGACAATTCGAAGTTGCACATTATCCCTTTCCTGCAATGGATCCGGTGGAAAAAGGGTTCCTAAATTTATACCGTCCGTTATTTCATATGTGACGACAGGTCGAACTAAAACAAAAAATCTTTTCTTACTAGGTGTAATTCGTTGGACATAGATCCAATTTTTAACTTTTTTGTATTCCTTGGAATTTCTTTTTCCTGTTCCTGGTGGTATCAAAACGCCGGTATGTCTGGATATCTTATCCGTCTCTCCAGGAAAATGGATATCTCCAGAAAAGATTTTCAGTTCAATTCGTTTTTTTTTTCTCTCCACCCGGACCAACCCACCGACTCGGCTTCTTAGATTTAAGGTGATTTGTGTATCGACCCCAACGATACTATTGTTCCGTACCATTATGGAAGAAGATCCGGGCAAGATATGCACCTCTTCAGGAATGAAAAAAAATCGATCTACTTTCATTTGGTATTTTGGCCTAAATTCCTTGACTCCTCGATACTCAATCAAATCCTCTTTTTTGATGACTGAATGCGTTTCTATAGTCCCATATTTAATAATGCCCGAACTCTTTCTTCTGTATCGAGGATCATCGAAATAAGCAAGAATACTATTTCGACGGAAAATACCATTTACGGGGATTTCAATCGAGATACCTGAACAGGGCATTAGTTCATTCTCGAGTTCTTGAATCGAGTGTAGTGGAATGATGAATTTATTTCTTCGCCTTTTTGACAATAAATCAGAATTCCCGTGAAGAATAGGCGAATATACGAGATTATACTGACCAGTACATATGATTCGATTAAGGTCTGAATAATCAGGAATCCTATCTTCTTTTTGACCATAAAAATCCGAACTAAACAATTTCTGCCTCGCCTGATCATTGGTTACTGAGAGGTTAGAAGTATATCTTCGCTTGCCAGAAAGAGAATGCGCATTCATTTGATCCTGATCCTTGTGGATCGAAAGGTAGACTAGACTGGACCTGCACGGCCCTCCTAATAATATCCATAAATGACTTGTTTTTGGTAATAGATGAACATTACCATATGTAAATTCGGGTGCATGATAGACATCGGTACTCCAGTGCATTTCTCCGTCTGAATCAGAATAAATATGTTTTCGAACCTTCTCTTTAAAATTCAAAGTGGATATTCCTGCGCGAATCTCAGCAATTACTTGTTCTGATTCTACATATTGATCGTTTTGAACTAAAAGCAAACTTTTGGGTGGAATATTCACATTATGTAGAATATCTTCACTCTCAATAGTTACATACAAGTCTATAGAACATAGAAAGGCGGGATGCCCATGACGTGTACGTGTCGGATGAACCAAGTCCTCATTGAATTTTATTTTTCCATTAGAT